GCAAAGTTTCCCCCTGTGATATGAGTTACTATCCCTTGATCACTTACAGTACCCCAAACATCCGACTGCATTTTCCAACTGAAATGGAAAATGACTACCGAAATTGCATTGTACATCCAGAATAGACCTAAGAAAACATGATCCCAGGCGGATACTTGACATGTTCCCCCTCGCCCAGGCCCGTCGCAAGGGAAGCGAAAACCGAGATTTGCTTTATCAGGTATCAAACGAGAACTGCGAGCAAATAAAACGCCTTTTAAAAGTATTAATACAGTCACATGGATGGTAAATGCGTGAATATGGTGGACTAAAAAATCTGCGGTTCCTAATGGAATAGGTAGCAAAGCGACTTTGCCGCCTACAGCTACTAACTCGCCACCTCCCCACGTTAAGCTGGTACTTGTTGTTGCACCAGGAGCTGTTACGCCAGGTGCGTCAGCATGGATATTTTGTACCCATTGAGCCAAGATGGGTTGTAATTGTATGGCGGTATCCGAAAACATATCTTGGGGACGGCCTAAAGCACTCATGGTATCATTATGAATGTACAAGCCAAAACTGTGAAAACCTAGAAATATACATACCCAGTTAAGGTGCGATATGATTGCATCGCGGTGTCTAAGGACGCGATCTAATAGATCGTTGTACCGAGTAGTTGGATCATAGTCTCTTACCATAAAAATGGCTGCATGTGCAGCAGCACCAACTATTAGAAACCCGCCAATCCACATGTGGTGTGTGAACAAGGAAAGTTGTGTACCATAGTCAGTAGCTAGGTATGGATAGGGGGGCATAGAGTACATATGATGAGCTACAACAATAGTTGTAGAGCCTAACATAGCGAGGTTAAGAGATAATTGAGCATGCCATGACGTTGTTAGGATTTCATAGAGACCCTTATGGCCTTGTCCTGTAAATGGGCCCTTATGAGCCTCCAAAATATCTTTAAGTCCATGACCAATACCCCAGTTGGTCTTATACATATGACCCGCGATCAAGAAAAGAATAGCAATAGCTAAATGATGGTGCGCAATATCGCTCAACCATAGGCCTCCGGTTATTGGATCTAATCCTCCGCGAAAACTAAGAAATTCCGCATATTTGGACCAATTCAAGGTGAAAAAAGGAGTTGCCCCTTCGGCAAAACTAGGATAAAGTTGAGCCAAAAGGTCACGATTCAAGATAAATTCATGAGGAAGTGGTATCTCCTTAGGATCAACCCCAGCGTCGAGAAATTGGTTAATCGGTAAAGATACATGAATTTGGTGTCCCGCCCAAGAAAGAGACCCAAGTCCTAATAACCCCGCTAAGTGGTGATTCAACATGGATTCTACATCTTGGAACCAGGCCAATTTGGGAGCGGCTTTGTGATAATGGAACCAACCTGCAAAAAGCATTAACGATGCAAAAATCAATGCACCGATTGCGGTACAATACAGTTGTAATTCACTAGTTATTCCAGATGCTCGCCAAATCTGAAAAAACCCGGAGGTTATTTGGATTCCTCGGAAACCCCCACCTACATCACCATTCAAAATCTCTTGCCCTACTATTGGCCAAACTACCTGAGCACTAGGTCCAATGTGAGTAGGATCGCTTAGCCATGCTTCATAATTGGAAAAACGGGCACCGTGGAAGTACATGCCACTCAACCAAAGAAAGATAATGGAGAGTTGGCCAAAATGAGCACTAAAGATTTTTCGAGAGATCTCCTCCAAATCACCAGTATGACTATCGAAATCGTGAGCATCAGCATGTAGGTTCCAGATCCAAGTGGTAGTATCAGGGCCCTTAGCTAATGTTTTTGAGAAATGCCCGGGTCTGGCCCATTCCTCAAAAGATGTTTTTACAGGATCCCTATCCACAACAATTTTAACTTCTGATTCCGGTGAACGAATAATCATTAAGTCCTCCTCTTTCCGGACAAGACATACAAAGAGACCTGCCAACTGTCTTTTTAGTGAATCTTTGAAAGATCGATATTATGGTTAGCCTTTTTCTTTACTATCTACCGTCCTTCTATTTTTTTTTAGTTATTCACTGGAGCAATTATATATTGAAGTCAATCCGAGGCAAGTGTTCGGATCTATTATGACATAAGAATTAGGTGCCTAAGGGACAACGGTTATCCGGGAAAATTATTTCCCGACGTAATAAATTTTTTTTTAAGAAGCTAGTGTATTTTTTTTGAGAGTATAAGTCCCTATCTACATCTACTTTCCTTGAGTGAGCATAATATAGATTTTCTATTCGATTCCAAATTCCAAGATAACTCATTAGAATTTTGAATAAGACCACCCTGATATATATATATTAGGTAGGAATATTTAGATTGACCCCTTTTATTTGCTTTATTCTCTTCTGTTCTAGAGCCCATCCCTATTGTTTATCCTTATGAAATTTGATATAAAATCGAAGGTAGAAGAAAGGGATATAATGAAATTATTGATTCGATCTTCCCCCCTAAATTATTTGATTAATGGATCAACAACCAAATCACCCTTTTTCTGAAAAAGTAGAGTGCCCTTATTCAAATTCAAAGCGCTTCGTAATCTTCAACCAGTTCTGTGCTTCAATATAATTTCCCGGAGTAAGCCCTATAGCTTGTTTCCAATACTCAGCAGCTTGATCAAACCAAGCTTCCGCAATTTCCGAATCACCCTGTAGAATGGCCTGTTCTCCTCGGTCGGAATAGGCATTTCCTTCCCCTAGAACCGTACTTGAGAGTTTCCTACCTCATACGGCTCAGAAATTCCTATCTTTATTTCCCCTATCTTAAATGAATTTGATTTCTCAAAAATCGATCCAATTTATTCTTGGGTTAAGCAGAAGAAGTTAATTACCTAAGTTTCAAACCCTAATTTTGATCAATAATCAGTTTGATCTTTTCTCCCACCTTCAGAAGAATGAAGCATAGATAAACCTATATCCTTCGTTCGAATTTTCTGAAAGGTAACTATCTCGGTTTCGTTTCTTTCATATATGAAATTTCTATAGAATCCTTGAAAAAGACTTTTTCCCATAAGGAAGAAAAAAGAACTTACTATCTTTGGGATCTGATACTACACCGCTGCTTAATCCCTTAGTGGATCGACTGTATTACATAAGCGGATTCCTAAATTGTGCCCCATATTATGGTATAATTAAGCAGTTTTTTTTAGTTGTATCGACCTAGTCGCTCACTAATTGATCTTTACGGTGCTTTCTCTATCAATTTGAGACTTTATCCATAGAGTAGTAGTATAGGCTCTACTTTATTCCTATTTATTCCTATTTGGATTCTCATGAAGTGTCCTTCCTTCCTACAGCTGATAGGGCAAAATCGTTGTTTTGACGATCCCTATGTAGAAAGCCCTTTTTCTAGTATTTACTAGAAAATTTCATCTTTTTTTTCTTCTTTCTATAGTGGAGATAGTCGCACGTAATGACAGATCACGGCCATATTATTAAAAGCTTGTGGTAAGAAGGGGTTTCGTTCTAGCGCCCGGAAATAATATTCCAAAGCCTTTGTATGCTCTCCATTGCTTGTGTGTATAAGGCCTATGTTATATAGTATATAACTTCGATCATAGGGATCAATTTCTAGTCGCGTAGCTTCATAATAATTCTGCAAAGCTTCCGCATAATTTCCTTCGGATTGAGCCAACATCCGTTACGGTCGTTCATTCTATTCAAAAAATCTCCGTTTCAAAACCGTACATGAGGTTTTCATCTCATACGGCTCCTCCCTTCTTTACATAGTACTAAGCGAAAAATCTATAGAATGAAAATCGAATTAGTCCCATCTCATTATGGACCGAAAGGGGCTGGTATTTTTCCAAGAAATCTCTAGCCAACCTTCCCTCAAGAGGTTTTTCTTAACACCAATGAATTCTATTAATGCTAGAGGAAAACGATAGCTCCAAGAATTTCTTTGTTCTCAACGCCTCCTATTTATAGGAATTAGCCACTTCAACGACCTTTGATGGTTATAAGGGTATCCAAAGTACAAACCTGATGGTTGTTTGTTATCCCAACCATTCTTCCCAACCCTGATACCGATCAGGAAAGGGCTAATTTCTAACAAAGTTTTTCTCTTGTTGATTCCTATTTCGAGGTGTAGTGCTTTTCTCCCCTATGCTGCCTATTGGTACTAGTAAAGTAGGATTGGCCTGTAATATGGAACCCATCCTGTAGGTCTAACCTTTCGCTCAATACTCAAATCTACAATTGAAGCATCTGAAGCCACATCAATCGAGGATACACGACAGAAGGAATTGTTAGTTCACCTCACCTTCCCCAAGCGTGGGTTTCCTTTACTAATTTTGTTCTCTCTATGTGAAACCCCTCTCTTTCTCGTAAGACTGAGATGTAGGTAGGGCTAAAAAAAAAACAAACAAAAAAAAAGACTCAAATCGCACCATCTCTATAATAAGTAAATGCCCGTTTTTCCCCTGAGGTTGTCGGAATTATTTGCAATAAAATATTGGCTACAATCGAGGAGGTCTTATCAATGAAATTTCCATTTATACGGGATCTAGGCATAATTCCCAATCCATTCTATATAGAATTCTTTTCATTCTATCACAAAATAACATAAAAACAAAACATTCGATTCGTATAAATCGATCCATACGCTCTAAATGGATAAGAGAGGTATGGATTTTCCGCTCAACTAAAATTGTCTCCTTTTCCTTCTGTTTGGACAAGAAGATGAAATATTTGACTAAGATTGGATTTAATTCCACTTTCCTATTTCTCAACAACAACTTCTCTCATCAGCTATTTCGCGTTTTCAAAGTCATTAATTATCGCGTACCCCTTTTTTTTATTTAGATTGTACAGCATAACGTACCTTATGCAAATAGAATTAAGGGGTTCCTTTATTTTCTTATGGAATAAGAAGAATTGTTCCATTCTCTTTTTATTTAGGTTTTCCCCAAAGAAAAACTTTTTTTGGAGCGTAATTCCTAGTAAAAAAATCCTGGATCCTTCCACTTAGATGAAAAGGGATGAAAAGGAATTTTTCCAATAGAGCCATGGAATCCCCGAGTGGTTGTAGCTGTAACCTGTACTTCAGGAATACGAAAACTCGCTATTCATTCAGTTTTTTTCCATAATAAGATTATGTAGGAGAGATGGCCGAGCGGTTCAAGGCGTAGCATTGGAACTGCTATGTAGACTTTTGTTTACCGAGGGTTCGAATCCCTCTCTTTCCGTTTCTCTTAATTCATCAACGTTACCGATCACAATGTATCAAATCAAATAACAATTTATTGCAGCAATAATACCTTTATTTAATAGAAATTCTCTATAGCAAATTGCTGCGGTATGTAAAATACACATAGACTAAATAACAAAAAAGAAAAAAGGATTCTAAGGTGAATCTATTTCTGCTAGGTGAATGGGAAAATACGAATTAAGAACCTTAGGTCGATTTAGTTCGGGGAAAGGGGAAAAATTTTTATGAACCTTTCCTTTTTTCATTAAGTTCAAGTCTGACGAGAGTAATATTCTACAACTAACAACTCATTTATTTTGAGACCGACCCATTTCCTATCTAGGATTTTTTGTACTAGTCCCTTATATTGCAATGTGTCAACCGTCAAATGCTTTGGCAATTTGCCTTGATCGGATGAAGCAATAGAATTTTGAACGAGACGTTTTGATCTTTGGTTATCCTTCGTAGTAATAATATCTCGGGGTTTGCAACGAAAACTTGGTATATCAACTATACGACCATTAACTAAAATATGTCTATGGTTAACTAATTGCCGGGCCCCAGGAATGGTTGAAGCCATACCCAATCGAAAAACGATATTATCCAAACGCATTTCGAGTAATTGTAGTAAAACCTGACCTGTTGACCTTTTTGCTTTTCCGGCCATATGTACATATCTAAGTAATTGTCGTTCTGTCAGACCATAATGAAAACGTAATTTCTGTTTTTCTTCAAGACGAATACGATATTGCTCTTTTTTCCCAGAATGGAATTTCTTTTTCAGATTACTTCCGGATTTAGGTGTTTTTCTAGTGAGTCCTGGTAAAGCTCCCAGACGGCGTATTTTTTTTAAACGAGGTCCTCTATAACGGGACATGAAGACTCCTTTTTTATTTTATTGAAATTTCATTTTACACAATAAATTTCATTGTATTTACATTACAGAATACATCGAAATTAAAACTGAATTAAACTAAAGGATAAACAGAGTAAAATCCACTAAAGTACCACAGTACCACAAAAAACGTAATTTCATCAACATCTGAACTTTTTGTATATATATTATATATTTTAATGTTTTGTATCTAGCAAAATTGTAAGGTAGAACAACATAATAGACTCTGGATTCTCCATTTAATTCGGAGGAAAAGAGAGATTTTTGTTCATGGAACATCGACAGAGAAAAAAGCCGACTATCGGATTTGAACCGATGACCCTCGCATTACAAATGCGATGCTCTAACCTCTGAGCTAAGTGGGCTTACATAACAGAAATAGTGTAACAAATAGAAATATATATAGGAAATCTGTAAAATGTAAGATCTTAATTATTAATCTTAGTTATTAACTAGTTCCACATTGGAAGTTCTACTTAGAAAAAAAGAAAAAAAAGAATGAATATCAAGCGTTATAGTATGATTTAGAATACTATAAAAAAAGGGGGGGGGAGAAAAACTTTGGAATATATTGATTCCGATTGAATTGGAAATATATCAACGATAGAATCAATGCAATTCAGAATTGCAATAAGCGGGGTCTATCAAATAGAGATGAGCTGCTAGACTACGTCGAATAATGAATTCAATGATTCAAAAAAACTAAGAGATAAATGAAATTACACAAGGAATCTTAGTTTCAAAGAAAAGGAAAATGGGGATATGGCGAAATCGGTAGACGCTACGGACTTGATTGTATTGAGCCTTGGTATGGAAACCTGCTAAGTGGTAACTTCCAAATTCAGAGAAACCCTGGAATTAAAAATGGGCAATCCTGAGCCAAATCCCACTTTTGAAAAACAAGCGGTTCTCAAACTAGAACCCAAAGGAAAAGGATAGGTGCAGAGACTCAATGGAAGCTGTTCTAACGAATCGAGGTAATTACGTTGTGTTGGTAGCGAAACTCCCTCTAAATTAGAGAAAGAAGGGCTTTATACATCTAATACACACGTATGGATACTGGCATAGCAAACCAAAGGATTAATCACAGAATTCTATATCATAATAGAGGTTCTTTATTTATTTTTGAAAATGAAATTCAGAATTATTATGAAATAGAAAATTCTGAATCCATTCTACTCGAACATTGAGTAATCAAATCCTTCAATTCATTGTTTTTGAGATCTTTTAAAAAGTGGATTAATCGGACGAGGATAAAGAGAGAGTCCCATTCTACATGTCAATACTGACAACAATGAAATTTCTAGTAAAAGGAAAATCCGTCGACTTTATAAGTTGTGAGGGTTCAAGTCCCTCTATCCCCAACAAACCCTCTTTTATTCCCCAACCATAGTATTTATCCTCT